TTGCTTATTGTACCTCCAGCTGTAGCATTATAGACTGTATTGTTACTCTTGCTCCCATCGGGATAAATCTGACCTCTTCCTCTGTTCCCGCCTACATATATAGGATATTTTAAGAAGTGAACGTCTTTTTTAGTCGTGGGGTCGGGGGAAAGGATAGGAAAGGTGATGTCACTATATTTTTGACCAGGAACAGGCCCTATCACAAGAATATTTTTTTGAGTGGGGCGATAACTCTGAAAAGACAGATTGCCCATCTTTTCTTTCATCTCGGGAGAAATACGATCGAGGGGAGCTAATTCGAATCCCTCAGGTAGAATAAGAACAGCCCCCACATTCAAAGACCCCTTTTTCCCATTAGCAAGTACTTGTTTCAGTTGCATATCATAAGGGATTCTAACAACTGCCTCAAATACAGTATCGGGAAGTACCGCTTGTGGAACCTCAATATCCACGGGCTTATTAGCTAAATGGCAATTGGCACATACAATACGCCCAGTCGCTTCTCGTGGATTTTCATAGCCCTGCTGCGCAAAAATGGGATATGCATATGAAGTGGATGTCTGAGTTATTACATATATCATGATAGATAGAGAAATGGATCGAGTCATCTGTTCCTTTATCCAAGAAACGGTATTTCTATTTTGCATGGTCCAATCATTGGGCACGAAAATTTCTACAATAGATTGGGTAGGTTGCTAGTAAAGTTCCCTATCTCTGATTCTGTTATTGTACTGGAATCATTTTACTATAATTAGAATACAGGAGGATTTCCCTAGATGGGTAGAAATAGAAAAAAGTTAGTAAGATTTTGAATGGTTTGTTTCTGTAGGAAGTAATAAACATTCTAATTGGGTTAATATCCGTGTATTGTTTTTTAGTCATTCATTGAATGATAAATCACTACAAGTGACGGAGATACGCTATTTAAATAATGGAAGATCCAATATTTCAAAATTGTATCTAGAATGACTGGAAAAGTAGAAACAAGAACCGCTAGAATTTGATCGTTATGATCAAATCCAAAATCTTTGTAGACAGAGCCAATCATGAGTTCCCATCCATGGGGCGAGTGGAATCCGATACATAAATCGGTTACTAAAATAATAGAAAAGGCTTTGATTGTGTCGCTTAAGTTATAGAGGAATTCCTGAACCCAAAAATTGAGAATGACAAGTTCTTCATTACCCAGAATCGAATAGCCCCTTAGAATAGCGAAACATATTATATTTGTTGTGAAGTGTAATATGCTATGGATATGATTCTCATTATGCATTTTGACCAATTGTATCAGATCTTTGTGGATTCCTATACCTATACGAAGCTTTTGTATATGTGTCTCCGGGTACTCTTTTATCATTTCGTCCAAAAGGAATAGTTCCTCTAATTCTATGAATTTTTCGAGAACATTCTTTTCTTGAATATTAGTCAAGAAAGTTTTGGATTGTTTCGTATTCCACCAATTTGTAACCCAAGATTCCAGACTTTTTTGAACTAAGAGATCGATCCACCAGGGCAAAAAGACTATAGATGCAAGATATAGGAGGTTAGTGAATGCTTTTTTTTTTGGCATTTTTAATCTGTGAATTGCGAATGAAACCACCCCATTCGTCGAATCTATCCAATCTGCTCTTTCTATGAAATAGCAGTTCTATAACAAGGTATCGAACCTATACCTAACTTGTGAATTTATTTATTTTTTTTTATGTTTGTCCTTGAATATAGAAATAGGATAAGGTTCCACGTCGAAGTGGAATGAAGAAATAAAAAAAGATTGTTTCCAGATATCTCAATTGGTCAAATTCGAAGCAATTGCATACTTTCGATGAATGCCCGAAAGAACCACCTCAAGTCATGAATACTATTCGGACTTCGAGACAAAAAAACCCGTAGCTTGGACTTAGCTTGGATTGGATCTATTATTTCGAAAAGTTTCGCCAACTATGCTTAGTCTGGAATAGTTAAGGGAAATTTATAAAAAATATAGATGTGATAATGAAATCAAAAACGAATGGCAAAACCCGAGAAAAATGTTAGTTATAAACAATCCAATCATTTGAGAATACAGGAGCAAAAGAAAAGAGAGGTCATTGAATATGATCCATCAGTTCAGTATGGAATCTATCAATCCAAAATATCGGAACCAAAAAGATGAATTAGGTATTCTGAAATGTTCCGATACATTTGATGAATCTAGACTTATTAGTAGTAGATTGGATTTGTTGTTTGTTTATTCCTAATTAGTACGAAAGAATTGCGTTTATTTCCATATAGATAAAAAATTCGTTTTGTTTTGGTGAACTAAAACCACTTTAGTTTCTGGTTGTTCCCTAGAATATACATTTCCCTTTGCTCGAATGAGCGTTCTGAACAAGCTTCAGTGACAATAAAAAAAAAAAGAGGATTTATGAGTACCTTTTCCAAAGCGGGGTTCAGTTCATTTCAAAATACTTCAATCGGTACATGCAAGAAATAGGCCAATTCTGCAGCTTTTTGTTCCATTTCTCTTGGAGTAAAATTCTCCTCACTCTGAGTCAAAGGAACGGAGCCTTGTCCTCTAATTTCCATATAAAGGACACGACGAGGAAAAAGACCTTCTTTAACCTCGATTCTAATCGACTGAACATCTCTCATAAGGAATCGAAGGAGGATACGACGATTTTTTCCAGGAAATCCCCAACGAAAAATAGACACTATTCCTTCTTTTCTATCGAATCGATCATAACCACTACCTACATTCCACGAAATTGTGCACGACAAATAGGTGCTAATGAAAAGACCCGCGATCCCATAGAAAGACATCACGAGCCCTTGTGGAAAAAAAAAGATTTGCTGAGATGGAAATAAGGATATCAGATTCCGACCAAGATAACTGGAAGTTCCAACCAATAAGAATCCTAATGACCCTAAAAGAAGGATACAGGCCCAGCAGAAATTACTTATTTTTCGAGACCCCGCTATAAGTTTTATCCATATACGTTCTGATCGCCAGTTCATACTAGATCCAGTTTCTTTTTATTGGAATTGAGAGAATAACCAAAATGAATTTTTACTTTCCTTTTTATATTCCCAAAGGAACTCTCATCAACTAGCACGATTATTATGTGAACCTTTAGGAGTCATTCATCCAATTGATTAGAATTAGATAAGATCTAAAAAAAGCATCTGCTTCATCGGATCTCACTATGTGTGTATATTATATATATACATAGTGAGACCTTGCGTTTTGGTTTCAGACATCTGCGGATCGATTTGAAACTGAAAAGGAAATGAATGCCTTTATCCACAGATCACGGTTCCACACACATAAGAAAGAGAAGAGCTCTTATGTATGTGTTTGGAGGAAGCCCTAATCTTGTACCATATTCCACAAATTGATATTATGATCAAGTGCGGATCTTGAAAGAAATCGATGGGATTTGCTTCCATCGCATCGGATCTAGAGAATCTTGTTCTTTTGAAGATGAATAGATAAAGAAGCCATTGCAATTGCCGGAACTACTAGGCCCACTAAAGGCACAAAAAGAGAGGGTAAGTTTAAAGTTGTCATAGAAGGAATACCTCGAGTTCAAATTTTTACCTGTTAGAAAGATATCTTATGTTATGATAAGTATATCTATTATCTATTATAAGTAGATAATTAAGTGCCAGATAAATTGGACCGATTCCCCTTTCAAGAGTGGCCTTAGCCCAATAAATTGGGCGCTCGAATTTGATTCTCCTGAGGAAATCCTCAAACTGTCAGAATCAGAATCGGAAGAATCAGAAGAACCGGGATATTGATTTCTAATCAGATCAAGATTCCTTGGATTGGGATGAATATTCCAAGGATTGTTATTGCGGGCGGAACTAGCACGTAGCTGTCGTCGCGGAAGACGCCTATGTTTCCGCGCTGCTTGTTCCTCTATCTTTTGTTTTTTGATCTCTGGAATGGCTTCTTCCAGGGTAGGCATTTCTTTTAGGAGCTCATCTATATCGGTAAACGGGGGGTCCGGATATCATGCTCCTCATCTAACTGGGGATAGATCGGATCATTCTCTATTTCTTCTTGGGTAACCCCCAGCCCCTCATTTTATCGAATTCCCTCTCGATGCTTGCGCTTCTTGCACTACTCTCACGAATGAGAGCTTTTTTTAATTCCCAGTCTAGTACTAGAATTTCGGTATCTGCGAGTCGAGGAGTTCCAGTGGTTCCTTGGGATCCCCCTGTCAATGAAGTAGAAGCCTCTTACGATGGAGTCTCTTTTTTCGACGGCCTTTCCAACGGGCTGGAATACCCACTATCGGGGCAGAAGGTGGTTTTCTGAAGAAACTCCAAAGTCGCATACTGGCCCAGGCGGATGTGAAACGAATCAAAGTCACTGCCCCCGTCACTGCTACAAATTGAAACAGAAATTGTAGCCAACTATTCGTATCCGGTCGTTGATTTCTCATCTTTAACTAGTTAAGGCCCTCTTGCCTTTCTACTTGGAATCCTTTCGCGAGGGTGGGACCTTTTTGTGGAGCTTCTACGCATACTAACGAAGAAAAGGGTGAATGTCAACTGAAGTAAACTGGAGTTTCAACCCTATTTCACAAATCGATATTGATATTATGATCAAGTGCAGGTCTTGAAAGAAATCGATGAGATTTGCTTCCATCGGATCGAGAGAATCTTTTGAAGATGAATAGATGAGAAAGAAGCCATTGCATTGGTGGAACTGCTAGGCCCACTAAAGAAAGGCACAAAAAGAGCAATACACCATTGATGTATTGCTTCACCTTTCAAGAGTGGCCCGTTCAGCTTCTCCTACCCCACCCAATTCGAGGAGTTTCTGAATCGGAAGCACTCGGAGGCTTTTCTTTAGGGATTTCGATAGGTAGGATAGGTCTTGTAGAGCTACAAGACGTGCTGATAAATTTGGTCACTGGGCCTCTAGCGAGGGAGATTTCTTCTCTAGGTGGAGAGGTTTCTTCCTCGTCTAATGGAAGTGGTTCGTTTCGGTTTTCTGTTGTGTCTTTGTC